TACTGGCGGTTTCATTATGGGGCAGCTCATGATCTTCATATCGATCTATTATCCACCTCTGCATCTATTCTTTCTTAGCTAAACGGGTGGAAGATCCATCCAATTTGGTTATATCATGGACTCGAAAAACGGATCTGAATGTGACTGAAATGCACGATCTTCACAGGTATCACTTTTCACGATACCTAAACCTAAAAGGTGGAATAGCTATTTTAGAACCATTTCCTATAAGAGAATGGTTTCCATTACTTTGAGAAATGGATTCTATATCAAACTATAGCTATTGCATTAAAGAAGAAAAGAAACTAATAGAAGTCGAAGACGCGGAATGGTAGTGAATAGAGAAAAAGATTCTTCTGATTTTCTTGTTCCTGAAAATATTCGATCTATCTCCTAGACGCCGTAGAGAATTGAGAATTTTCATGTCTTTCAATTCTCGTACTCGTAATTGGAAAGTTACGGAAGGAGATCCATCATTTTGCAATGAAAACAACATAAAAAACTCTGGACAATTTCGAAATCAGACCAAGCGTCTTAATACATATGCAAAAAAATTCATTATTGGCCCACCATTGATTACAAGATTTAGCTTTTATGAATCGCTATTGGTTTGATACGAATAATGGCAGTCGTTTCAGTATGTTAAGGATACAGATGTATCCACAATTCATTTAGAGTTACTTAATAGCCTATTTCTTATACTATATCTCTATCCCGTGAAATTCTCGAGCCCAAAGATGGATGCATATGCTGTGTTTCATTTTGCTAAATGATATCAATTAAATGGTATATCAATTCTATAAATTGGATATAGCAATAAATAAATCAGCAAAATTCTTTTATTTTAGATAGAAGAAATGTTTCTTCTATCTAAAATAAAAGAATGTACCCTTCTATCCAAATCCAATTTGCATCGATAAAATAAATCCAAATTCCAGATTCCAGCAGTAGATGAATAATTGAAAATTTTTGTGTGTACGAGATTAGAATAACTTAAAAATAACTGACATAATTTTATATTTTTCCTGATCAGAAAAATACATGAAAAAGAAAGGAGGTAGAAAAATTTGTTGATTTATGGTTAAAGAAGAAAAACAAGAAAACAGGGGTTCTGTTGAATTTCAAGTATTCAGTTTCACCAATAAGATACGGAGACTTGCTTCACATTTAGAATTACACAAAAAAGATTTTTCATCGGAAAGAGGTCTACGAAGACTTTTGGGAAAACGTCAACGTTTGCTGGCTTATTTGGCAAAGAAAAATAGAGTACGTTATAAGAAATTAATCAGTCAGTTGGATATTCGGGAGAAGTAATTTAATCGTTCGAATTTTTTTCTTATTTTATTAGTAGTCTTATAGTAGTCTTAGATTTTGCATTTTGATGAGCCTCGTTTTGAGGAATTCATGGAATAATCCATTTTCATGGAATAAAGAATAAGAACAAGGATACATAACATAAAAAAAAGAATAGATAAGACGATATTCGCCCTCCCCCTACATATTTGATTTCTTCTCCTATACAAAAACCAGCAAGACCTACTCCATTGATAATTCCATCAATGACACCTTTATCAAAAAAATGGGTTAGTTCAGCTAATCTTCTTATACCTAGGATAAAAACCCTAGTATAGAACAAATCTATATAACCACGATTATAGGACCAGCTGTATATCTCTTTTTTTACTTCATCCAAAAAGCTCTTTTTTGGATTCTTTTTTACAAGGGAATTTTGAAAATTCAAATTCTGAAAAAAAGAATAAGCAGATCCATAAAAGATATATGCTATGAATAGACCAAAAATTGCTAAACTTACAGAAGAAATTGCATTAGTGAGAAATTCATATGAATTTATGGAAGAATTGGAATTTTCCTGGAACAAGTTTATTGAAGGAGTTAGCCACTTTGATAATATGGTTAACTCCAATATTCTATTATCTTTTACTCCATTATCAAAATGGATTCCTATGGATCCAATGAACAAAGTAAAAAGTAGTAATATAAGAAGAGGAAATAGCATAGTATTTCCTGTTTCATGAGGATAGACAAAAGTTTTTTTAGCCCCAAAGGGAGTACTAAAGGATCCTATCTTATTTCTTGTATTAGCAGGAATTTTTGGTATATTTTGTGAAAAAAAAGAAACTCCATTCTTCATTGTTGATAAAACAAAATCCCTATTGACTCCTTTGGATATACTTTTTCCCCATAAGGATATTGAATACAACGAACCTTCTTTAGTACTACTGTAATTTTGAAAATGAACACGCAAATACCCATCAAAAGTAAGTAAATATATCCGAAACATATAAAATGCAGTTAATCCTGCAGTAAAAGAGGCTATTATTCCAAAAAAGGGTGAATACAACCAACTATTACTAAGGATTTCATCTTTGGACCAGAAGCAAGCAAGAGGTGGAATACCACAAAGAGAAAGTGTACCACATAAAAAAGTAGTTCTTGTAATTGGAACGTATTTTCTTAAACCACCCATAAGAACCATATTCTGACTTTTATCTGGTGAATATCCAACAAGAGGTTCCATTGAATGAATAACGGATCCGGATCCTAAGAACAATAAAGCTTTCGAATAAGCATGAGTGATCAAATGGAATAAAGCAGCTTGATAAGAACCTATACCTAGAGCTAACATCATATAACCCAATTGAGACATTGTAGAATAGGCTAAGCTTCTTTTAATATCTCTCTGAGCAAGAGCTAAAGTGGCTCCTAAGAAGAGTGTTATTGTACCTACTAAAGAAATGAAACTCATTATCAAAGGTAGGGATATGAAAAGAGGAAGAAGTCTAGCTAGAAGAAAAATCCCCGCAGCAACCATAGTTGCTGCGTGTATAAGAGCCGAAATGGGAGTGGGTCCTTCCATAGCATCAGGTAACCATACGTGAAGAGGGAATTGTGCAGATTTTGCAACTGCACCAAGGAATAATAAAAAAGCACACAAAGTAGTAAGTAAGGAATTAATCCCATTATTAGGAATCCAGTTATTAGCTATTTGGAACAAATCCCGAAACTCCAAACTACCCGTTATCCAAAAAAAACCTAAAATTCCTAATAACAGACCAAAATCCCCTACACGATTAGTTACAAAAGCTTTTTGACAAGCACTCGCTGCAATTGGCCGCGTAAACCAAAAGCCTATCAATAAATAGGAACACATTCCGACAAGTTCCCAAAAAAAATATATTTGTATCAAATTGGAACTAGTAACCAACCCCAACATGGAAGTATTAAAAAAACTTATATAAACAAAAAATCTCAAATATCCTTCATCGTGAGACATATAATCGTCACTATAAATAAGAACTAAGATTCCTACAGTAGTAATTAGTATTAACATAATAGACGTAAGGGGGTCGATCAAGTATCCAAATTCTAAGGAAAAATCATTATTGATGGTCCAAGACCATAGATATTGATAGATAGAACTTCCATTTATTTGTTGAATAGACAGGTGAAGTGAGAATACCATAGCTATACTTAAGAGTAAAATACTAGGAAAAGCCCATATGCGACGAAGATTTTTTGTTGCTGTGGGAATAAGAAAAAGTCCAAATCCCATTGACATAATAACTGGAAGTGGGAGAAGAGGAATTACCCAGGCATATTGATATGTATGTTCCATAAGAAAAGAAATAGCAATTTTTAGTTTAAATTTATAGTTCAATTTTTCTATAAAATAAAATTGTTTCCGATTCACCAAACCTATTCTTATCTCTTTCTAAAGGAATTAAAAAAACAAAATAAGAAAAAGAAAAAATACTGGAATTCTGGATTTTTCAAATTTCTCTCATTAAAATATTCAAAAATTTAGAATGGGTTTAGTTACTTAAATTCAAAAAGTCAATCAAAGAATTTCGGTATCTAGTTACTAGTTATTAGTTAAAAAAAATATTTATGAAAATCCAAAAAAAGATTGAATAATTTGACTTTCTAATCATTTTTGTATTTCTTTCTGTTAAAATAAAAGAGCTTTGTTGTTTCGTAATTGATTGATTGAATTCCAAAGAAAACCTATATTTATAGGAAATTCTAATGAATAGAATTCTCTAAGTTTTAGAATGTCTTGTTTAAGAGACTAAGTATTTTTTTTTATTGGAATTCAATTATGGAATAGCTTTCTGAACTTAATTAACTATTTGAATTGAATTTTACCTTCCTTCTTTTTATATCCCCCTCTTATATGAGGGCTTATCCCCCATACCATAATATTTATATATGGAGTATATTTAATATATAAATAGATTTAAATAGAAAATCTTAAAAAACTCTTGTCTTACCCACATTAGACAAAATGAACTAAAGAAGAATTTAGAATTTCAGTATCTTTCAGTATCATTTAAGTATCTTTCAGTATCTAAGTATAAATACTAAGAAAAAACAGAAAGAAGGATTGATTTGCGGCAATAGATGTCTTTCACATACAACTAGAAAAAAGTAATTCCCTTTTTGAATGGCAGTTCCAAAAAAACGTACTTCGATGTCAAAAAAGCGTATTCGTAAAAATCTTTGGAAAAAAAAGACTTATTTTTCCATAGTACAATCTTATTCTTTAGCAAAATCAAGATCATTTTCTAGCGGCAACGAGCATCCAAAACCAAAAGGTTTTTCTGGGCAACAAGCAAACAAATAATAAGATTTTGAAATAATCTGAATTGAACTATCCAAAACCAAAAGAAATTCCAATTATTTAATATGAATTAATAATTCGGATTAATTAATAAATGTACTTTTATGTGTCGAATTCCTCGGTACAATATTCTTAGAACGAATCCCTCCATTATCATTATATAGAACAAAAGTTTTTGGTATATTGTGTCCTTGGTATATTGTGTCCTCAGTATTCTTTTCCTATCAAAGAACTTTTTTTTTATATTTATAATAGAATCCTCATAAAAACGAGGATTCTATTATAAAAAGTAGACTATTCTTGCAATAGGACTTACAAGCTCTACCTAATCTTATAAAAAATTCCCATATAAATGGGTTTAGGACTGGTACATCATATTAATAAGAGTGTAAAGGCTTTCATTCTATAAATTTTTCAAAAAAAAATACAAAATTCATTTCATTGTAGTTAATGATGAACTTCTAATGTTCCTAAATTCTATGGCCTCTCCCAGTCTCGACGATTCACGATAAAATAACTATTATTCTTTTAAGTTAACTATTTCTTATTTAAAATTAGCCGCCATGGTGAAATTGGTAGACACGCTGCTCTTAGGAAGCAGTGCTCAAGCATCTCGGTTCGAATCCGAGTGGCGGCATTCTCGAAAAAGAATACAATAAATTAGAAAATGGATTCAATTCGAAATTTCCAATTTTGTAATGGGACCTTATCGTTATGCTATTTGCAACTTTAGAACATATACTAACTCATATCTCTTTCTCAACCATTTCAATTGTGATTACGATTCATTTGATAACCTTATTAGTTCGTGAACTTAGGGGATTACGTGATTCGTCAGAAAAAGGAATGATAGCTACTTTTTTCTCTATAACAGGATTTTTAGTCTCTCGTTGGGTTTCTTCGGGACATTTTCCATTAAGTAATTTATATGAATCATTGATCTTCCTTTCATGGACTCTGTATATTCTTCATACTATTCCTAAGATACAGAACTCGAAAAATGATTTAAGCACAATAACTACGCCAAGTACTATTTTAACGCAAGGCTTTGCCACGTCGGGTCTTTTAACTGAAATGCATCAATCCACAATACTAGTACCTGCTCTACAATCTCAGTGGTTAATGATGCATGTCAGTATGATGTTACTAAGCTATGCAACTCTTTTGTGCGGATCCTTATTATCCGCTGCTCTTCTAATCATTAGATTTCGAAATTCTTTCGATTTCTTTTCACTAAAGAAAAATGTTTTTCTTAAAACATTTTTCTTTAGTGAGATTGAATATTTATATGCAAAAAGAAGTGCTTTAAAAAACACCTCTTTTCCCATATTTCCAAATTATTACAAATATCAATTAACTGAGCGTTTGGATTCTTGGAGTTATCGTGTCATTAGTCTAGGGTTTACTCTTTTAACCGTGGGTATTCTTTGTGGAGCAGTATGGGCTAATGAGGCTTGGGGATCCTATTGGAATTGGGATCCTAAGGAAACTTGGGCATTTATTACCTGGACCATATTTGCAATATATTTACATAGTAGAACAAATCAAAATTGGAAGGGTACGAATTCTGCACTTGTAGCTTCGATAGGATTTCTTATAATTTGGATCTGCTATTTTGGTATCAATCTATTAGGAATAGGTTTACATAGTTACGGTTCATTTACATTACCGTCTAAATAATTACATAACATAAAACCTTCAGGTTTTTTCCTTTTTTGTTTTATTTGAGAACCCCTTGAACGTCTTTTCAAAGGGTTCTCAAAAATTTGAGATAGATCTAATTAGACTTTTTTACTTTTTTCTGAATTTTGTATTTTTCCACTCTGGAATATAGAGCGGACTGGTTAAAAAAATAAAATCCTATTTAGTATAATAATTGGATAATAGAACCTCTACCCTATCAACGGATAGAGAGAGAACAAAATCTGGATAAATACCAATTCCTATTACTGGTAAAAAGATACAGATTAAAAGAAAGAGTTCCCGTGGTCCAGAATCTACAAAATTTTTGTTTGGAACATGAAATAGCTTGTATCCATAGAACATCTGGCGTAACATAGATAATAAATAAATAGGAGTTAATATCATTCCTATTGCCATTACAAAAGTAATTAGCATTTTTGGCATTAACATAAATTTTGGACTAGTAATTAGTCCAAAAAATACTACTAATTCTGCAACAAAACCGCTCATTCCCGGCAAGGCAAGAGAAGCCATTGAAAAGCTACTAAACATGGTAAAAATTTTTGGCATTGGGATAGATATTCCCCCCAGTTCTTCGAGATAAACAAGACGCATTCTATCACAAGCCGTTCCCGCCAAGAAAAAAAGTGTAGCACCAATAAATCCATGAGATAATATTTGTAAAATAGCTCCATTTAGTCCAATGTTGGTTATGGAACCAATTCCTATAATTATGAAACCCATGTGAGATACGGAGGAGTAGGCTATTCTTTTTTTGAAATTTCGTTGACCAAGAGAAGTTGAAGCTGCATAAATTATTTGCACCGCTCCTATTATTACCAACCAGGGGGAAAATAGATAATGAGCATGCGGTAACAATTCCATATTGACCCGAATCAATCCGTATGCTCCCATCTTTAATAGAATTCCGGCTAAAAGCATACATGTACTGTAATGCGCTTCCCCATGGGTATCTGGTAACCACGTATGTAAAGGTATAATCGGCAATTTGACAGCATAAGCAATAAGGAAGCCAAAATACAGTAGTATTTCTAATGTTGTAGGGTATGATTGATTAATCAATCTTTCTAAATCTAATCCGGGTTCATTGGAACCATATAATCCCATACCCAGAACTCCAATTAAGAAAAAAATGGAACCGCCTGCAGTATACAAAATAAACTTGGTAGCTGAATACAGACGCCTCTTTCCCCCCCACATGGATAAAAGTAAGTAAACAGGAATTAATTCTAACTCCCACATGATAAAAAAAAGTAAAAGGTCTCGTGAAGAAAATAATCCTATTTGACCGCTATACATTGCTAGCATCAGGAAATAGAATAATTGCGAATTCCGAGTAACCGGCCAAGCCGCTAAAGTGGCTAAAGTAGTGATAAATCCTGTCAATAAAATAGATCCTAATGAAAGTCCATCGATTCCCAATCTCCAGTGGAAATCAAAAACATCTATCCATTTAGAATCCTCCTTTAATTGGATTAAGGGATCCTCCAATTGGAAATGATAACAGAATGCATAAGTCATTAGAAGGAATTCTAATAAACAAATAGCTATAGTATACCACCTAACTATTTTATTTCCTTTATGAGGTAAAAAGAAAATTAATGAACCTGCAAATATCGGCAAAACAACAAGTATTGTTAACCAAGGAAAATAACTCATGATAAAGTAATAAAGACAAGATACGTTTTGACCAGAAAAGCCCATGCTCGATTATTTCGAGCACAGGCTTCTTCGGTAAAGAGGAATCAGACGATTCAAGTGGAGTTTTTTGTAACGTATCAATAAGATAGAGCCATGCTGCGGGTTGTTTCAGACCCTAAATAAACGCGGACACTTAAAAAATCCGTTGGGCAGGCAGATTCGCATCTCTTACAACCCACACAATCTTCGGTTCTCGGCGCGGAAGCAATTTGCTTGGCTTTACATCCATCCCAAGGTATCATTTCTAATACATCTGTTGGGCAAGCTCGTACACATTGAGTGCATCCTATACATGTATCATAAATTTTTACAGAATGTGACATTGGATCTCTAAATTTTCCTTTTCAACATAAAAATTTTCGATCTGGTAAAAATGAAATTAGTACTATATAAATTAGATGTATTGTATACACCAGATGAAGCAATGGTTTATCCAAACTTTAACAAATAATGCAATATATTTCGTAATCTGTTTGTGAGAAAGCGTGAAAAGAGCCAAGAGACTTGAATTTAAGGCTTCAACAGTCATAATTATACGAATTCTACATACTAATTTGAATTAGCCAATAAATTGGCTATCATCTTTTCAATATAAATTATTGCAATATTCAAATTGCAATATCAATGAATTGCAAAAATGCAATATAAGTAAAAAACAATACTCTGAAATAACCTACTCCAAAAATGGATATTATTAAACACTAATAAGAAAATAAGATTAGATTTCTATTCATCTTAATGTTTCTTATTATTATATATCCGCCTTTGTTTAGAGGATTCTATGTCTAATTATTCAAAAAATTGGATTGATTGATACGAGTTGATTTCCTGTTACGATGGATGGAAGAAAGAATAGATAGTCCAATAGCTGCTTCAGCAGCCGCAAGGGCTATAACAAAAATTGCGAAAATGTCTCCTTTTAATTGGCGACTATCAAATAGATCAGAAAATGTTACGAGATTTAGATTAATTGAATTCAGTATAAGTTCAAGACATATTAGAGCTCTAACCATGTTTCGGCTTGTGATCAATCCATAGATACCAATCGAAAATAAATAGACACTCAAAAAAAGTACATGCTCAAACATCATTAACTAACTCCTTATCAATCTCGATTCATTTCAATATGAGGGCAAGAATTGAACCGATTCAATTAATTAGAATAAAACAATTACACAACAAAAGAGAAAAGAAGGTATTTGTTGTGTTGGCAGTAGATGGGTTTTACTAAATCAAATTTGTGATTCTTTAGTTATTTATTTTATATTTGAAATTCTAAGAATTTTGACTCATTCTAAGTATTTCTTATTGTCGAGCCATAGTAATTGCACCTATTAAAGAAACTAGAAGAATTAGGGAAATGAGTTCAAACGGAAGATAAAAATCGGTTGCTAAATGAATCCCAATTTGTTGAACGTTATTTATGAGACCCTGTTCTACTATTTGGTTTGATCTTGTAGTCCAAAGAATTCCATACCACGACGTATCTGGGATAGTAGTCATTAGTGAAAAAGGAATAGTTATACAAAGGAGTAAAGTAAACCCATCTCCAATCGTCCAATAATTCTTATCTTTAGACCACTCTGAGCCGTTTACAAACATTACAGCAAATATGATCAAGACATTTATGGCTCCCACATAAATAAGAAGTTGTGCGACAGCTACAAAGTAGGAATTTAATAAAAAATAGAATAAGGATATACAAACAAGAACTAATCCCAGCGAAAAGGCAGAATAAATTGGGTTGGTAAGTAATACTACTCCTAGACCTCCTAGTATAAGAACAAATCCCCCAAATAGCACAAGAATCTCATGTATTGGTCCAGGTAAATCCATTATGGATAAGAAGAAATTTCTAGTATAAAATTTTTCATGAACTGACTAAAACTAAAAGATTCAAGGAAGGAAAAAGGTATTAGGATATTTTTTTGTATATGCATATAAGTTGTTAAGCAGTAGTTATTCTTTTTTCGTTAGAGTTAGTAAAAATGGATTTTTCTAATATAAAAAAAACCTAATACCTAGTAATCCGTAATCGTTCTTGAATTCCAAGATTTTTCTTCGTCTATTTTACTTTGAGGCGAATTCCTAATTGTTTGAATTGTGTAATCTCCCATTATGGAGATTGGTAACCGACTCAAAGCAATTTGATTGTAATTCAATTCATGACGATCATAAGTAGAAAGTTCATATTCTTCAGTCATTGATAAACAATTTGTGGGACAGTATTCAACACAGTTACCACAAAATATACAAACTCCGAAATCAATACTATAATTAAGCAATTGTTTTCTTTTAATATCCTTTTCAAATTTCCAATCCACAAGGGGTAGATCTATCGGGCATACGCGAACACATACTTCACAAGCAATGCATTTATCAAATTCAAAGTGTATTCGCCCCCGGAAACGCTCCGATGTAATTGATTTTTCATAAGGGTAGTGAATCGTTATAGGTAAACGATTTGTGTGGGATAAGGTAATTATTAAACCTTGACCAATGTATCTTGCGGCGCGTATTGTTTGTTGACCATAACTAATGAACCCAGTTAGCATAGGGAACATATTCTAAATCTATATATGAAAAAGGTATGTTTCTTTCTCTTGTTTGAGAGAACTTTTGTGTTGAAAATATTCTTACTGTTATTGTATTTTTATTTATAGTGAAACTAGTTGGGAAGAAGTTGTTAATAAGAGATTGCCCAGAGAAATAGGTAAAAGAAATTTCCATCCAAGATTTAATAACTGATCCATTCTCATCCTGGGTAAAGTCCATCTTATTGTGATAGAAATGAAGAGAAATAAATAAGCTTTAGTTAATGTAATAAAGATACCTATTACCATTTCCAAAATTCCAATTATTTTATTCATTTGGAAAAATCCAAAAAAGGATATATAGGGAATAGAGAAATTCCACCCGCCTAAGTATAGAACAGTTACAAATAAAGAGGAAACTAATAAATTTAGGTAAGAAACAAGATAAAATAAACCATATTTAATACCAGAATATTCGGTTTGATAACCTGCTACTAATTCTTCTTCTGCTTCTGGTAAATCAAAGGGTAATCTTTCACATTCTGCTAAAGAAGAAATTAGAAAAACTAGAAAACCTATAGGCTGACGCCAAAGATTCCATCCAAATAAACCATATTTGGACTGTGCTTCAACTATATCAACTGTACTTGAACTATTAGATAATCATAGTCGATGATAACATCACAGTTCCCACCGCTATTCCAAAACCGTACATGAAACCTTAGCTTCATACGGCTCCTCTATGATCAGAAAAAGGGAAAGGGTTGTTTCGTTTCGGTATTATCCCCTGGGCATAGATAGAATTAGGTAAGATAAAATTGATTGGAAAGCCCAAAATTAGACCAAAGCAATTACGTCTGCTATAATAACAAAAAAGCGCTTCCGAATTGATCTCATCCTTTATATAATAAAATTTTTATTTGTTCGGTAATAACTTAATATTGGAATAAATCACTCATTATAGCAATTAATAAATGGAAAGAATTTGGCATTAGTTCATGAGGAATTCTGTCTGAATAGGGATAAAGGAAGGAAAGAATAAATAAAGATCCTTTTTTGTATTGTATTCCATATCTTTTGTCCTATTCTTCTTTCCCCGGGAGGGGTATACTAAAAAAAAAAAGAATAAAGGGTTAATTCGTTCTTGATAGCCATTTCCTTAACAAGTGAATGGGAACATACTCTAGACCGGAATCTGAAGAAAGTACTGCTTGATCATTTCCACCAATTTCAAGTCCTTATTATGATTCCTTTTATGAGGAAAAATGTCTAATGATTTAGATTCTCTCATTACTAATCCTGTATGTACTTTAGTGTTCCTAATCCCTCACTAACTTTTGATGGATTGCCTTATGGTTATAAGTTTTAATTATAGTAATAACTCAAAATATTCTAGTAATGGAATTCCATACCGCGAATCCTTTATTCTTGCCCGCTTCAAGATATGATGACTAATTAAACAATCTCAACCTTGGGGTAAAGAGTTTACACTGCTTATGTTTACTTGAACTTTTTTCTTGTACGTAGGAAATGAGATTTTTTATTTTTACTACAAATTAATAAGCTGTTTTGTTTCACTCATATAGCTATCGAGTTTAACTTACCAACGCAAATACGGAATAAGCAAAGGAAGATAAGCATTCAATGTATTTTAGAGGAAAAAGATCCTATTTTAACGAATCACACGTAGAGATATTGCTAGTACACAAAAAGTTAATGGTATTTCATAACTAATAGATTGAGCAGCCGCTCGTAGACCGCCTGAAAAAGAATATTTATTATTTGAGCTATATCCTGCCATGAGAAGACCAATAGGAGCAATACTTGAAATCGCAATCCATAAAAAAACACCAATACTAAGATCAGCTAAAACAAAATGATATCCCAAAGGGATAACTAAAAAACTTAATAAAATGGATATGACTGCTATAGAGGGACCAATGCTAAATAAAGGAATCTCTCCTCGGGATGGGAGGATATCCTCTTTTAAAAGTAGTTTAGTTCCATCTGCTATAGCTTGAAGCAGTCCCAGGGGGCCGGCATATTCAGGACCAATACGTTGTTGTATCGATGCGGATATTTCTCTTTCTAACCACACAATTACGAGTACTTCTATTGTGATTCCCAGTAGGAGGGCCAAAATGGGTAGAATCCATATAAGTCCGTAGATTTCTTTTAATAATTCCGATTTCGAAAAAGAATTGATAGTTTCTACCTCTACCCTATCTATTATCATTTCAACGATCAACTTCCCCCATAATGATATCTATACTACCTAATATTGTCATGATATCAGCCAATTTCATTTTTTTAACTAGCTGAGGAAGAATTTGCAAATTAATAAAACCCGGTGGACGAATTTTCCATCTCCAGGGGAAAAGACTATCATCTCCTACTAGATAAATTCCTAATTCGCCTTTTGGAGCTTCTACTCTTACATAAAGCTCTTGCTTTGATAATTCAAAATTGGGCGAAGGTTTTTTACCAAGAAATCGATATTCAAAATCATTCCATTCAGGATTCTTTGCTTTCTTAAAGCGTCGGGCTTCTAAATTCTCATAAGGTCCTCCAGGAATTTTCTCTACAGCCTGTTGAATAATTTTTATGGATTCCCTCATTTCACCGACTCGTACTAAATAGCGAGCTAACGAATCTCCTTCTTTTTGCCATTGGACTTTCCAATCGAATTGATTGTAAGACTCATAAGGATCGATTTTACGAAGATCCCATTGTATTCCAGAAGCTCGTAACATTGGTCCTGATAAGCCCCAATTTACTGCTTCTTCTCCGCTAATAAAACCGACTCCTTCAACTCGTTCTAAAAAAATAGGATTCTGTGTAATAAGTTGTTGATATTCAACAACTCCTTGTAAAAAATAATCACAGAAATCTAAACATTTATCCATCCATCCATAAGGGAGATCGGCAGCTACCCCTCCGATGCGAAAGTAATTATGCATCATTCGCATACCTGTTGCAGCTTCAAATAGATCATATATCAATTCTCTCTCTCTAAAAATGTAGAAAAAAGGAGTCTGTGCCCCGAGATCCGCCATAAAAGGTCCAAGCCATAACAAATGAGAAGCTATACGGCTCAATTCTAACATAATTACTCTAATATAGCTGGCTCTTTGGGGTATTTGAATATTCTCCAAGAATTCTGGTGCATTTACCGTTATTGCTTCTGTAAACATAGTAGCTAAATAATCCCATCGTGTTACATAAGGCAAGTATTGTATAATACTTCTGTTTTCCGCAATTTTTTCCATTCCTCTGTGTAAATACCCTAATATGGGTTCACAATCAATAACATCTTCACCATCGAGAGTAACAATTAGTCGAAGAACACCATGCATTGATGGGTGTTGAGGACCCATATTGACTATCATGAGATCTTTTCTTTTAAGCGATAGACTCATATCCTTGTTCTTATTCTTTATTCCATGAAAATGGATTATTCCATGAATTCCTCAAAACGAGGCTCATCAAAATGCAAAATCTAAGACTACTATAAGACTACTAATAAAATAAGAAAAAAATTCGAACGATTAAATTACTTCTCCCGAATATCCAACTGACTGATTAATTTCTTATAACGTACTCTATTTTTCTTTGCCAAATAAGCCAGCAAACGTTGACGTTTTCCCAAAAGTCTTCGTAGACCTCTTTCCGATGAAAAATCTTTTTTGTGTAATTCTAAATGTGAAGCAAGTCTCCGTATCTTATTGGTGAAACTGAATACTTGAAATTCAACAGAACCCCTGTTTTCTTGTTTTTCTTCTTTAACCATAAATCAACAAATTTTTCTACCTCCTTTCTTTTTCATGTATTTTTCTGATCAGGAAAAATATAAAATTATGTCAGTTATTTTTAAGTTATTCTAATCTCGTACACACAAAAATTTTCAATTATTCATCTACTGCTGGAATCTGGAATTTGGATTTATTTTATCGATGCAAATTGGATTTGGATAGAAGGGTACATTCTTTTATTTTAGATAGAAGAAACATTTCTTCTATCTAAAATAAAAGAATTTTGCTGATTTATTTATTGCTATATCCAATTTATAGAATTGATATACCATTTAATTGATATCATTTAGCAAAATGAAACACAGCATATGCATCCATCTTTGGGCTCGAGAATTTCACGGGATAGAGATATAGTATAAGAAATAGGCTATTAAGTAACTCTAAATGAATTGTGGATACATCTGTATCCTTAACATACTGAAACGACTGCCATTATTCGTATCAAACCAATAGCGATTCATAAAAGCTAAATCTTGTAATCAATGGTGGGCCAATAATGAATTTTTTTGCATATGTATTAAGACGCTTGGTCTGATTTCGAAATTGTCCAGAGTTTTTTATGTTGTTTTCATTGCAAAATGATGGATCTCCTTCCGTAACTTTCCAA